TTTCGAGCACGTACGCTGGCGCTCTTTGATAGAGCATTATCTACAACCCTGAAGCGAACTATTCAAAATCAATCTAGCAGTCTCTTCCAGCAATGAATTGTAGCAGGGCTTGGTCTCGAAAGGTATAGATACCACCAGAAGCTTGGAAAGAAGAAGGAATTTCTACCAGAGAGAGAGAATAAGGCTATAAGTAGGCCGTTTGCTATTGCTAGTTGGGCTGCTCGCCTTTCTACGGTTTAGCTTCGCTATCGCAACTATCTTCATGATCAAATCAGTAGTGGTCGACCTATAAATCTTCTTTCAAAGATCAGAATACGAATGAGATCAAAAAGGCCATCATTAATGCGAACAAGGCAATGGCCTCGGTAAGAGCAAAGCCCAAAATGGCATAACCAAATAATTGTTTAGCCAATGATGGATTGCGGGCAACTGAATGGATCAAAGAACTGAAGACGTTTCCAATACCGACAGCAGCTCCTGCTAAAGCAATTGTAGCAGCTCCGGCCCCTATTAATTTAGCCCCTTCAAACATCTCCTTTTTAGTTTAGGACTCTGTTCGCGTTTCATTTTGGATTCATTTCTTCATTCATATTCATAGCTGAGTCTACTAAAAGAGGGACCGGCCTCATTGGGGTGATTAGAGGACATCTCTGATCGTTCATCTCTAATGTGACACGTTCTCTCCCAGTGTTAGTTTCAAGGGGATCCAAGAGCTTAAGCTATTCTATACAGGGTGTCATTCGAGTGTTCAATGCAGAATTCTGGTACCCTGGCCCAACGAGCGTAGGCACCAAAGCCAAAGTTCTTAGACCATACGATTTGCCAAATACATCATTATTGTATACCCTTTCATCTTATTTTTCTTCTTATTAGTAAGCTCTTCGTGAACTTCTTTTCACTACTCCTGGTGCCCTTGAGTGTCTCAGTGGAGTTATCCTCTCTTGATGGCCGGGGAATGGATTAAATGGTTCTAGTTCCCCCTCCAGGGGTTCTGTTAGAGGCTAGCCAGCAGATGGAGAAATGGATAGATATGGAGATGCAGAGTCAGAAGGCTTAGCTTATTGCTTTGAACCTTCGCTTCCCTTTCTATAAGCTAGATTCCAGTAGTGCTTCGAGAAGGAATTCATGAGTGACTGACCATACCATGGAGCTAGTCTACTGGTAAACGATGTACACCTCTTCCTCATGGATAGAAGGTACCACCACGCTGTACAAGATCCTCTGTTTACAATTTTATCAACATGGTAGCGAGAGGGAGACAGCGGATGGAATTGGACTACCAATGGGGCTAGGCTACAGCTTCTAATTGAGAGATTCGAGGTTGGGGTCAAAGCGATGCAATTCCTTTTTGCTTCTTTGGGAGTGGGATCCCTGCTCGTTGCTGCATACCTTGATTCATGGGGCAGGGAGCCGCGAGGGATCTTTGATTATATAATAAGTAAGAAGAATCTGGTTTTTGTTACGAGTCTCTCATAATCAGAAACAGGAGCAATTAGTGCTAAATAGACAAGCACTAAGTAAATATCCACTTACTTAATTCAGAAATTCAACAACCCTTGCCCGAAGAGAAACTCCCTTGAAGGGCCAAAACAACAGCAGAGTAGCAGGTAAAAAAGAGAGAGAGAACTGAAACCGAAGATACTTGGGTTGGGAGAACTCTTCTACAGTACTCCATTAACAGAATCAAAGTATAGACCAATCAGCCTTCCTTATTGTCCAAGATCATTACTAAAGTGTTGGCCAACAGATTAGTACCAGTGGTGGATAGGAGAGTAAGTCCCAGACAGCTAAGAGAAACTCCCGGGTAGTGTTGTCACTGCACAAGAGGTGCGTAACAGGTGTAAGCAAAGAAGAGAGCATAACACTGGATTTCGAAAACGAGCATATGAAATGGTGAGACAACTTTCTATTTTTTGAGGTGAGATGCTAGCCAGCCCTCTATTCATGGGTGAGATATCGACTTTACAGCGTTACCACGTACCAAATCGTTCACTCTATCAGGCAGGCAGTCAATCAATCCGCATACGGACCCCTTTTCATTTCATAAGTAAATAGGCGTGATCTCACTTTTACTTTATTTAGTTTAAGAAAGGGGCCTGCACCAGACCCTTATTATGTATTTTATGGCATAATCCTTATCTATTCAGGAGCGATAGCGAAGCCGCCTATAGGAGTCGAAGGACGAAAGTCCGTTAGACCTCCAAGCCATAGCAACCTCTTGGGGAAATTACGAGCCCTTTCTTTTCAATAGGATCAAGGTTGCAAATGCACGAGATCAAAGAAATCCAAAAGACAAGCCAGCTCTACTCAATTCATCAGCTAACCCTCTTCTGGAACTACCGCCTAAACTCTGGTCTGCTTATTCTATTAGTAAGTTGCTTCTTCTATTCCCTAGCTTGAGTGTATTAGTAGTAGCTCCGATTTCGATTCGAATGCAAACAACGCACAATGCCCGTTTTTGTTAAGCGTTACAGTCTCAATGTCGATAGCTTGTTTTGGACTACCTCAACTTTATTTGGATCTCAATCCCTATCAAAGAAGGGCTATATTGAGGAGTTTCTGAAACGAGAATTCTCATAGATGATACGAAAAGCAATGTACTAAAAGCAGGAAAGTAGCAGTTCTGGGAAAGTGAGAAAGTGCCCCTAATGCTATTTGATCAGCGGATCATAAATGAGCCTAGCTTCGCTAAACTCGCACCGACCGTTAAATATGCGGTCTTCACGAAAGATTGTTGGCATGCCTCCCATAACATAAGAAGGCTGATAAGGAAAGCTATGAGACCGCCTTGTTCTAATCTTTTTCCTAAAGAGCAATCGATTACTATACTAGTGCATGCTAACTTCAATCTTAGAGCACCTTGATCCTATTGAAAAGAAAGGGCTCGAAATTTGGCGCTCTTATCCTTATTAGTGTTAAACCAACTCTAAAGTCTTAGTGTTAAACCAACTCTAAAGTACTAAAGTTGCCCACTCTAAGGTAGCTTTGCCCTTGTTGCAGTACGAGTAGAGGACAGATGAGCTGAGCTCTTTTCCTTGAAGGAGTTACGTAGTTTCCTCCTTACGATGAGCTCTTTCCGGTCTTTCTAATTAGCTTAGTCCTTGCTGTCATGCTAGCAAAAGGAAGTCATAGAGCCTTTTACCTACTATTGGATTTGAACCAATGACTCTCGCCGTATGAAAGCGAGACTCTAACCGCTGAGTCAAGTAGGTCAAGCTGAGTCAAGTCAGAGAAAATAGACCCCATAACGAAAGCGTTAGAGGGACTAGAAACCCACCACTCATAGCTATTAAAGAAAATCAGTCTTGCCTTCCCCCTTACTCTTACTAATACTAATGCACGAGCGATCACTCATAAGGCTTATCGGTTAGTTGGACTGGTATAGTAGTATGATCAAGGCACATCGGGAATAAGGTTCTCAGTCACCCTTCCCGTTGCTACCAGCCCTCTGCTCTCAGCTAGGTTTACATCCAGCTTTCAAGTCAAGGAAGAAGCTTTCATAACCAGAGGAGCAACTGCACTCCCACATCACCAAGACAGCAGGAAGGACAATAAATGACTTATTAAAGAGCCAACAGGAGAACACCACTTCCAGCCTGCACTTACTAAATAGGCTAGCTTGCCTTCTTCCTTTAAATTCAAAGAGTTGTTCTTTCTCTAATAATAAGATAAGCCTAAAAGCCTTCTTTTGTAGATAGAATCTTCACTGAGTGGAAGCAAGCACCCAACCTAGTAAAGGGGCTTGGGCTCGAAAGCCGCCCTCCTTTCTTTTCCCCTTATTTCCTACTACATATTTTTTGGGGTGTATAGCTCAGTTGGTAGAGCATTGGGCTTTTAACCTAATGGTCGCAGGTTCAAGTCCTGCTATACCCAAACCTACCAACCACTAGTTAGTAGGTGATGCGTAGTAGCTTGACTAAGAAGGGTCAGAGAATCCTAATGGTCCCCGGTCCGGTTCTCATTGTCTAATTCATTGATTATGCGTATGCTTAGCTCTTAATGTGAGTCCCGCTCTCGCTTCCCGCTGCTAAGACTCTTTGCTTGCTGTCTGCTTCCCTGAGTTCTTTTTCTTGATCTGGGTTATGGTTCTTCAGATGGTTCAGTGGAAAGCCTTGAAAAGATCTGTACCGCGATCTAGATGCTGAGCTGGCTAGTGAGGTTATGAAATACTCTAGACTGAGACCCCTTCTCCGCTAAATCTCTCTCTCTTTTTCTGGGAGAGACTACTTTTTCTTTTATCGATAGGGGGCTTGAGGGAGGTTCTTTCAAGATCTTGCTTGGACAAAGAGGCTTCTTTAAGTCTGGTACCGTTTTGCGTATCTTGGCTCTATCTATTCATTTTTTTTTTAAGCCGCGAGTGCCCGACCAAGTGATGGCATTTCTATTCTTAAGTAGCTTTAGATCGGACATTCAATCTTTCTGCCGAATCGGAGTCTCAGGCTCTTGATCCGTTCAATCTACCCTTGCCTTTGGTTCTCTATTAGCCCGTCAGAGGGTGGGGCAGCAGGTCAGTAGAATCTACTAGCTTTGATCTCACTAAGTTCTGCTGCCGCTTAGTCAAGAGATAGGTATGCTGCCTAGACAGGACAGAAGAGGGGTACTCATGTGGTGCTACGATAGAGAAAAAAGAGAGCTCTCTACTCTAAAAGACCCTCGCATAGCTAATAGCTTGTTGAACCTTCGGAGAGAACCATAGAGATCAATCACCTCATAGATAAGGACGACGACATTAGACGAGTTGCTGAGAAGACAACTCCCTTTAAGCCGGACAGACTCGCTCGCTAGAAACCGTCGTGACAAGACGAATGTACCCCAAACTGGCCTTGGATTTGAAGATGGGAAGAATTGTCACCTATAAAGCGAATGTTCATCTTATTTTTTAGCAAGTCTTTCTCGGTGTTTTTAAGTGGGTGGACGATGGAGGCGATTCATGACGAGCGGTCCATCTTAGTAGTCAATTACCTGAGCAAAAACTTTCTTTCAGGTGAAAGCCTTACCTCTATTCCTTAATTCAAACACTCGAACCTTATCTTATATTAGTAGAAGAGAAAGCCAAGCTACTTAAGAATAATTTCAGTAAGGATAGGTCAACTGAAAGTGAAGAAAGATTAACGCAAGCGACATAGGTAATCAAGCAGCAATCGATTGAGATAGGATCCAATTTCTTTTTTTCTTTGTGAACAAGGGAAGCCTTATTTAGTTTTAGTAAAGGTGGTAGTCAAATTCTTTCCTCATTAGAAGAAAAGAAGAAATTCCGGTGAGAAAAGCATTCCTTTGACCTTCCGGTTGAATGTTCACAAGACATGTGACCATGACTTATAGAAATGCGCAGATTTTGTAGGTCTCCCGTGAATGAAGTGAAAGAGAAGTTGCCTCTCCCGCAGCTGTTAGCTCTTTTCCCTCTGGCCGAAAGAAAAGACAAAACAAGGACTTCACTAACTAATGAGCTGCGGTCTTGGAGCTATGAAGCTATGAGCTTGGAGCCCCTTTTTTCAAGATCTGGTGTCGAAGAAAATAGAAAGTTGTTCTCTCCCCGAACTAAAGAGGTACGGAACAACTCTCAACAATCTGCCTTACCACCTCACAAAGAAAACTGGTACTTTTGTCCAGTTTCTCGAGGTGCGGGCAGAATCCCTATTTCTCTAGAACGGTTCTCGCTTCTCGCTCTCCTATAACTCTAATCAAGAGGGTTTCCACTTCTCACTCAGAACAGAAGTTTCGGGTTCAACCCCCGAGTTGGCAAGAGTCGAAGGCTAAGTCCCTGATATAGCTCAGTGAACTAGCATACATTGGGATCTAGACTACAGCAAAGTACCAAGAATTCTTCAAGGCGCAGATATTATGAATTCCCGAGATAGGGATGGCTTCCTGGAAGGTTTCTCAAAAGGACCCTGAGTTGGTCTGATGGGGCCGGATATGGAAGCTATATGATTTGGTTGCCAAGTGGGGAGTTGATCACAGAGTACCTATTCTGTGTGCTGACACTTCACTCGGGTTCGGGTATATTCTTGGAGGAGTAAGAGGCACTGACTTCTTTTTGTATGCGTGTGGCCTTGACATGCCACATGCAGGTCGCGGGGTTGTTGCCTTGGGTGTGTCTTACGACCGGATTCACCCGCGGCTAAGACCATCAGTGGAGAAAGAAGCCTGAAATACACTATAAGAAGGGGTAAAAACAAGGGCTAAAATTTTCCTTTGGATCTCTACATAGAGCTCTTTTATTATAGGGCGAGGCGCTATGTTAATAGCCCAAAATCTTATACCAAATGGTCGAATGACCGGATAAGAATCTGTGGCAGTGGAAACTTCTTGGCTGGCTGTTCCTGAAGCTTAAGATGGTTTAGCTAACGAAGTCAAGCAAGATACTTGCGATCGAACTTATATAGGGGTCCTACCTCATGGAGTACAAGCCATTCTATAACATTCTAAGTTGCAATCCTCTTGACTCCGGATCCATCTAACGAAAAAGGATCTTGACCGGGCTTTACTAAAACTAAATAAGGGTAAACCTTTTTTCACCTTTAGACATGACATATACCTTCCTCTCTTTGATTCGATACGGAAAGACCATCTCCTTCATTCTCCCAGGAAGGAGCCCTACTTATCCCAGCTTAAAGGCAGCTACAGCTAAGCCAGCAGTTTCAGTTAGGGTGCTCTTCCTTACTATTGGAAAGCGAACCTAGCAACCCTTAGACAAGCGAGCTCTAGTACTTGATATCCCTCAACAACCCGAAATGCTATGGTTTGTTGACTAGAAAGCCCAATAGCCGATAGAAAAGGCCAGAGGAAAGGTAGTTAGCTAGTTTACTACGTTGAGATGGTACTCTAAAGAACGGGAAGAAGAGAAAGCAAAGCGAGAAGGTCCTGTGGATATCAAAACGACTGCTCAACCAGAAAAGATGATCCCTGTGGAAGGGGAAGATTGAGGAGATGCATTGGGAAGACATGGTGAGAAGGCAGCAGAGGGAATTATATCCAGTAAAGGTTACTGTTGGTGGACAAACAGGCATTGCCCTTATTGATACCGGCAGTTCAAGTACATTCATTGATTTGTCTTTCGCAGTGAAAACCACTTGCCATATCCAAAATAAAAATAGCTGTGGCTGGGGGAGGCCAACTTACATCTGGGGCAATCATAGCAGACACTGCATTCTCTATTCAGAAACATGCCTTCAACAACACCCCCTCCACTCTAATAAGCTTTCCTGTCCTGGACTTGAAAGAATACGATGTCATCTTGGGTTGTGATTGGCTCTATAAACATAGCCCATTTGCCCTCAATTTGAAGACCAGAGAATTTATCATTACCTTAGAAGATGATACTCTCCTCTCATTAAAGGATTGCACATCTCAGGACGCGTACACTGAACAACTGAAAAGGATAATGAACAAGCTTCTCAACAAAGGCATTTCTGGTTTCATTCTGCATCTCAACAGCTTATCTCTGCAGGCACCACACTCTTCCTCCGGCTATTTCAGCCTTACTGCAACAAGACTCTGAAGTCTTTCAGGAGCCCACTACACTCCCTCCTCACCGTGATATTGACCATGCCATTCCATTGCAAGAGGGAGCAACCCCACCCAACATCCGTCCTTATCGTGTGCCTCACAAGCAGAAAGATGAAATGAAAAAGGTAATAAAGTGACATCTGGTCCTTCAAAGATCGATCTCTTACTGATGATAATTGCCTATAGAAAAGAAAAAGAAAAAAGGAGAAAAAAGAAAAGAAAAAGAAAAAAAAGATCTTTTAGAGAAAAATAGAGCACTGACCTAAACTAGACCTCTTCTAAGGCAGAAAGAAGGCGCTATGTTAATAGCCCTCGTCAAAGTACGCCCATGATAGAGTTCTTTTCTGTACCATAGTCTCAATAAAGTATGAATATCAAATTAGATCCAATGTGTTCTTCTATTTATTTCTTAGATCAAATAGGAAGGAGCCTTCTAGAGATACTGCGAGTATGCAAGCGGAAAGAATTGCAGCGCAGCCTTTTTTTCCAATTTAAATAGCTCGTGGCAGCTCGCATGTTTAGAGTAAGAAAGCGAGCATAATAAGCGATTAAGAAGGAGAAGGAGCTGCTTTCCTGCATCCTTGGTAGATGGGAAGGCTTGTATAGCTCTTTGGATAGCATCGACTCTATCTTCTAAACATGTTTTCCAGCAAGCAAGCTCTTATTCCATCTAAGAAAGTCTCTGTCCTTTATCTATGAATTAGGAAGGGTAGAGCAGAGGAGATCAGATACACGGAAACGAAGACCTCCGAGCACAAATTTTGGACCGGGAAGAAAAAAGGGGAAAAAAGGAAAGTCTAAGTACATATGGCACGAAAAGGAAATCCGATTTCGGTAAGACTTGATCTGAATCGTAGTTCAGATTCAAGTTGGTTCAGTGAGGGCGACCGCGAAAGTCACCGAATGGGTCAGTCTTTTCCTTCAGTTTGTCCCAGATTTTAAATAAAAAAAGGCGTGGGAGGACGTTGCGGATGTCCGGGGCGGACACGACTTCTTCTATTCTAAGGCTAGAAGACCACTGAAAGACACCCAGGACTAGAGCATGTCGTGAAAGAAGCACACTGGACGGGCGTGCTTCGACCGTGTCTCCGGGGCACAGTTGAATGTAGATATCATGAACGCGAGGTGCAGGATACCAGGCCGAGAAACCCGGGCAACCACTCCCCTATGTGCCAATCGCTAGCGCATCCAGGGCTACGCTAAACCAGCTCAGCTGGAGAGGCCTAGCCTGATCTGAGAAGTGCTAATTCGGTTCGGATAGACTTCATTCAAGAATGCCGCCGCCCTTGGAATCAATAAGAAAGAAAAGAAGTGCTAAGTTTCAGATCAGTGAATAACCCGAAACGAAAGAAGAGGCATTTCTCGCTCGGCGCCTAAAGCGCACTATGCTCCGCTTCAACAAATGAGAGTTTTCGGTGGAACCGGTGAACCACGCGAGCTGGTTAGATGCGTGGGGCAGAGGGCTCGTAGTACCTGCTAGCGCAGCTATCCAGTAGAAGGGAAGGAGCCTAAATCGACCCCCTTCTTTCTTTTTTTTCTTTGACAAAAAAAGCGGAAACTTTTCTTTAAGTCGGATGAGACTAAGCAGCTACCGACCGTTCCGACGCGCCCTTGACCTATCTTGATAAAAACCAAAAACCTATCTAAAGGGGAGCCTAGTTTAAGCTGTCAAACAAATGATAGAATGGAAAATAAATAAAGAATAACCACTAGTAGGGATATGGGTGGAGTCTCGCTCAGTAAAGAGAGTTGTAGATTCGTAAAAGAGGAGAGGAGCCTTTACTTTCTATCTTATTAGTCAAGCGCGCTAGTTGCAATCAAACTAAACTAAAGCAAGAAGTGAGAAAGTTGCCGTATTTTACAGAATAAGAAGAGAAAGAAGGGCAACTATTTAGATTAGTTTCTTAGTAAAGGCGCGTTAGCGGCTTTAGTTTTCAATAAAGGACGTTTAGGCTTTTCTAATCCTTTCAAATGACAACTGCCTCTTCTTGCTGCGAGGGCCTTGCACGAAACCAAACCGCCCCCCGCCCGATCAAGTACCAGTTGCTTCGCTGGTAGGCCCACTTAGGTTAGGGTTCCAAACCTCAGTTCTGACCAACCTCCGGTGTGTAATCGACATCTTGCTAGCTATAACTCGGTCGAATAAGAATCATTGATTCCCTCTGCTGTCAATTTATTATTCATTCATGGCGCTCGGCCGGTGCTCCTTTCTCAAGACCAAGTCTGAACGTTAGGGAAGATAAGGGAAGACCACCTGAGCGAACCGACCGAAGGGACTTGACTTATCCGAACCGAACGATAGCGGCTTAAAGCTAAGCCTATCACGAGAATCAAAATCCTTGATCTCCTTGAAATTGACTTAACTTAAAGGAGGAGCATCTCAAAGTATGGGGCAAAGGATCAAGCGCTTTGACTTTGTCTCCCGGGATCCACCACAGGTTGGGTTTGAGAGCCGTGTGATGGGTCACTATCCAGCACGGTTCGGAGAGCACTTTTAGTCTGCGTTGGTGAATAGAAGCCCCCCTATCAAGCAAGAAGGAAGCGGCTCTTCCCCTTCTATTTACTATATATGGGAGTCACTATTGACTCTATTTATTATTATGGGAAATCAGTGTATCAAGATCTCAATCTGAGATCTTATTTCGGTTCGATACGTCCACCTACGAGACTCACCTTTGGCTTTCGCCTCGGTAGGTGTATTATTCTACATTTTCCCAAAAGAACATTGATTCATTTCTTTCTTCCCCGTCGACCACGACGACTAAAACGACGCGAAAAATCCAGACCCGGAAAGGCGAAGGGACGGTGGTGGGAATTGGGGAAAGTCGGGCCGATCGGGTGTCTTCATTCAAGCGACGGTACAGAAGAAGAACGAAACGAAGTGAGAGGCCGGGGGTCGGGGAAAAGAGTCGAGTCGATCAGGCTCGACGATCGGAAGAAGCAAAACGAAATCAGGATTTGGCCGAAAAAGAAGCAAGGGTCTGAAAGAGATGACCGATCACCATCGATAAAGAAGAATCTTTCTAAATTACTTCGGGTCAGCGGGGCCTTCAAGCATACGAAAAGAAAATCCAGGATCCGGGCTTTCAAAAGAAGGAAGTTATTCTTGTTCTTTTGCCCAAAGAAGTCCCCCTTCTCCGGCTGGACGAGTCATCTACAACAAAGGACCCGCCCTTACGTCTCTTGTGCTAAGGTAGGGCGCTCTTCCTTGAATTATTCGGTCATGCAATACTTATTGAATACAAAGAAAAAAATGCATTTCGACCCCGTCGTAGTTCTCAATCATTTCGTGGCTGAACCATCTACGATGGGGGGAGCTAATGCACAGGAAAGAAGCTTAGATAAGAGAATACGTTCTCGCATCGCTTTTTTTGTAGAAAGCTCGACTAGCGAGAAAAAGTGTTTGGCCGAAGCCAAAAAGAGGTTGACCCACTTCATTCGCCAAGCGAATGATCTTCGCTTCGCGGGAACAAGAAAAACAACCATCTCGCTCTTTCCTTTCTTCGGTGCTACCTTTTTTTTTCAAAGGGTTCAAAGGATTAGGCTCCCTTTGGTCGCCCTTTTGAATGCCCGGAAACAACTCCTAGGTCAATGTTGGAAAAAATGTTGGAACCTCATGGCTAAGGATAAGGTAATGGAATTGATAGAGAAATTCATAGACCTAGGTAGGATAGGAGAATTGATAAAGGGAATAGAGATGATGATAGAGATCATACTGAGAAACAGAATAATTCCGTACGGGTACAACTCTTATTTGAACGAAGTGAAAAAAATTCGATCTTTGTTGTCTAATAGAACAAACACTAATACCTTAATTAAATCGGTTAAGATAAAATCTGTTTATCAAAGTGCTTCTCCGATTGCTCAAGACATCTCTTTTCAACTGAGGACCAAAAAAAGATCATTTCGTTCCATTTTTAGTCAAATAGTGAAGAAGATTCCATTAGTAATGAAAAAGGGCGTTACGGGGATCCGTATATGTTGTTCAGGTCGATCAGAAGGTGCAGAAATAGCTAGAACTGAATGCGGAAAGTATGGAAAAACATCTCGTAATGTATTTAACCAGAAAATAGATTATGCTCCTGCGGAAGTATCTACTCGTTACGGAATCTTAGGTGTCAAAGTGTGGATTTCATATAGTTGGTTGAAAGAAAGATGATTCGTCCCTTACTATCATAAAAAAAATCTCCCATTACACTGGAAATACTAAAGTGACCGTGACTGTGACAGTGACCTAAGGACCAACGACCGACCATTTACTATCTATCCTAAATAAGTAGTCGAAGGAGGAGTCAGTTTTCTTTGAAGATCGAGGACAATTATGCCATTCGGAAGAAGTATTCTACAGAAGAAAAGCCTGTTACGAGTAAGTGGAGAAGAAAGATCTACAGAGATTCTTATCTCATTCCATTCCAGTGGCTCAACCAGTAACCAATGGCGAAAACTAAAAAATCCATGGTTTCCCGGTAGAACCCTATTTCGCCCAAGTTGTTTCGGAACCGGAAAAAAGAAGCGGTTTTTCGCACAGCTTGCTCATAGTGCAGGTCCCACTTGTATATTGTATTTGGCCGAAGAAGCATCAGACAGGTTGGAGTTCTTACCTTCTTGGGACTCCATGGACCAAGATCTTCTTTTATTATATAGTCAATACCGATCCACTTTAGCAGATCATATGGATGTAGAAAAAGCTTCACATTTTGATGAATTGGAAACATCTCTTTTCCATTTATATTTACCCAGTTCATACCTTTCTTTCGTGTGTTCCCGGGAGGAATTCGATCTCTTCAATCTCGGAATACCACCTAAATAACTGCGGCCAGAGAGTCAAATAGGTCGGGAAGAAAGAGTCTGAGGTCGGGTTGGACGACATACATCTTGGTTGGTCCCACCATCACTAGAGATTGGACATATATAGTTTCTTTCTTCTAAAAGATTCAACTAACTATTTGATAATATTTGAAAATAGCTGCGGGATAAGTAAGGTGAAAAAAATCATGTATGTATAGTAGTTGTAGAGATCTACCCCCTCATACGAGTTCCGTGAACAACAAAAATCAGGGCAGTGGGTGCCTATGAGTTCTATCTTTCATCACCAATCAGTGGATTAAAAAGCTTTCACATTCCAAGGAATGCAGTAGAAAGAGAGCTAAGCTGCTCAAGAACCCGTTCAAAACGTGGGAAAAATAAATGCCTAAAGTAGGTCCCCACGTCAGTTTAAACTCCACTCTCTAAGCTTCGCAAATTCAAAGCCATCATCCCTTTCCTTAGATGCCCACTTCCATCGGGGAGCGCTTATGTTATAGGGTAAGGCGCGTTAGCGGAAAAGCGGCTTTCAAATCGGATTCTATCACAAGAAAAAGCCAACTCCGAACACCTTCTATAGCCTTTGTCCTGCTCAAGCGAGAGCCTATTCTGACTTGCTTTCCACCACCGTCATTGGATTGGGCTTTCTGGATCCCCTTTCTTCGGGCCTTCCTTTCAGAGATACCTATTCAAAAAAAAGCAGAAAAGCGATGCCTGTTGTCGAACTTGCTACCATAGCAACCACTTTCGTAAGTCGAGGCCCACTCCACTCCCTGTAGGATGAAACTTTCTTCGGTTCTTTTGATATTGAGTCTGACTCTTCCATAAAGACCGGTGATCCAGTACCAGACTTCGCCTTTTTGGCTACCCTTCCTCTATCAACAAACAGGAAAGAAAGGTCTTTATCTCTTGAATGAAGGCGGATGCTTTTTTTAAGGTTTAGCTATCGATACGTGAACTCTTTGTGCTTGCTTAGCCGCCTCTGAGTGAAAAAAAGGGGAAAGGGTGCTTCGTCGCCAACCTGCAGAGGCAGGCTTTAATTGATTGGAAAGATGAGCCTAGCAAAATGAAACTGTTTGGTGATGTCTCATCTTTCTACCTTAAAGAAAAGGAGCAGAAGCAATAGGATTAGGAATGGTATTGTCAACAGAAGCACTCGCAGGAGCGGTTTCATTCATCGGATCAGCTGGCGCACTTGTGGCAGTGGACTCTGTTCGAAAGTGGTCAGTTGTTTTGATAGGGTTCACAGCTTTCTATTCTTAGACCCTTCACTAGTTATAGAATATCAAAATAGTAGGCGAGCTTGGGCCTATTAAGCAGTGAATGAAAGGACTGGTAGTCTCAGCCTGAAGAGCAAGTTTTTTAGTATTAATAAGTCTTCCCATTTCCTATGTTTGGCTAAGTCTAAGGCTTCTTTCCATCTTCTATCCTAGGATCACCTGTTGACTCTTCTTCTTCGCTATGCGCCTTTACTTATGAACTTGACATCGGCTGTTTCGTCTAATTCGCCAAGCTATGCTGCAGAGCAAGAGCTGTTTGTCAGAGTCTTGGTTCGTGTAATTCACAAAATCAGAAGATTGCTTTGGTTAGAGCAACTGTCAGAGCCCCGGAAAATCATTGCAACGCTAAACATCCAGGTCTTAACGAGCCAAAGCTTGCAAAAGACTACTAATGATAGGTTTGGTGTTGGTTATGAGTCAACTGACACAGCTGGAACACAGCCCATAAGTGACATCACTACTCCCTTAACTGATAAGAATAGTCGTTTTGTCGACTTTGTAAGAGGACTTGAACCTCAGAGAAGGAACAGGTTACTCAGGTTAGCAAGGACAAAGGTAAACAGCCAGCTGAGAGTTCTCAACAGCCGACTAGTGTCTCAGCTGTTCCTAGAACAAGCAAAGCACCTCAGGCAGCTGGACTCTCAACTGTCAACCGGACTTTACTAAAACTAAATAAGAAAAGCAGAGAGAACCTCAACTATACAACCAAGCTAACTACAGATATCCCCAAGGACCTCATCACAGACAAAGGATAAATCCTCATGATGAGAGAGGAAGATATCACAGGGCTAATGGAAGGTCAACTGTTGCTCCTCAAAGGAGATTTCCAAACCAACACTGGAACAACAGTCGACATAGGCAAGGTTACAGCCGACCTAGACCTCAAGCAGGTTACCAGCAACCCTATCAAGCCTACTATCACAGTGCACCTAGGCACTATGAACCTCACAGGCATGCACCTCGTAGGACACATCATGTTCCATACAGACATTCTCGAAATTCTTTCTCATTCAAATGGAACAAGACAAGTCTACTCTAAGCCCATTAGAGCTAGAAGAGTTTGGGTTCCTAAAGAGGTTGCTAACCCCCAAGGACCCAACTCACAATGGGTACCTAAAGTTTTCTTTCCTATTTGCAGGACTATAGCACGGTCGAGTACTCCACTGATCCTGAAGATGAGATTTGGTACATAGACAGTGGATGCTCAAGGCACATGACTGGATCAAAAAGATATCTATATCATTACAAAGAGTCAAGTGGACCAGCCGTGACTTTTGGTGACAAGTTCAAATTGTACTTTTTGTGACCAATATCTGATCGAGAAATGAGTTGATGAACCCTCATGGGTGGTCTTACCAGAGAAGAGATAGGAATTTTTCCATTTTTCGATGATCCAACGCGCTAAGGG